ATATAATTTGATCATTATGAGCAAATCCAAAATCTTTGTAGACCGAACCAATCATTAGTTCCCACCCCCGGGGTGAGTGGAATCCGATACATAAATCAGTTAATAAAAGAATAGAAAAAGCCTTTATTGTGTCGCTTAAGTTATAGAGGAATTCCTGAACCCAAGAATTCAGAATGACAAGTTCTTCATTACCCAGAATAGAATAACCACTTAGAATAGCAAAACAGATTATATTTGTCGAGAAATCCAAAATGATATGGATATGATCTTCGTTGTGCATTTTGACCAATTGCATCGTCTCTTTGTGGATTCCTATACGAAGCTTTTGTATCTGTGTCTCCGGGTACTCTTTTATCATTTCATCCAACAGGAATAGTTGTTCTAATTCTATGAATCTTTCTAGAACGTTCTTTTCTTGAATATCATTCAAAAAAGTTTCGGATTGTCCGGTATTCCACCAATTAGTAACCCAAGGTTCCAGACTTTTATTAAATGAGAGAGAGATCCACCAGGGCAAAAAGACTATAGATGCAAGATACGGGAGGGGAGTCAATGCTTTCTTTTTTGACACTTTTCATCTGTGAATTGTTAATGAACCCGCTTCAGTCGCCGACTCTATCTGATCCGATATTTCTATGAAGCATGAGTTCTATAACAAGGTATGGAACCTATGGATCTATTCCTTTTTTTTTTTTGAATTGTTTAGTCCTTGGATCTAGAAAGAATATAGAAATAGAAATAGAATAAGGGCCCGTTTCGAATGAAGAAATAATCAAATACTTTTCCCAGATATCTCAGTTGGTCAAATTCGAACCAATTCTATCTTCATTTGTTCTTTCGATGAATGCCCAAAAGAACCGCTTGAAATAATGAATATTATTTTGATTTCGAGACGAAAGAACTCCCCTCAATTATTTTTTCGAAATTTTCACTGGCTACCCACGACCCAGGAATAATTGAGGGGATATTTCTGAAAAATATTAATGATGAAATCCGAAATAGGTGACAAAACGAGAGAGAAATTGGATAGTTATGAGAGATCTAAACGTTTGGTTATCTAGGAGCTAAAGAAAGGATCAAAAAAGAAACATCGATTGACAAAAGAAAGATAATTAACGAGATATGATACATCTGTATCTAATGTATTAATCCAAAGTATTGGCCCTAAAAAGAGAAATTATGTATTCCGAAATGCTCTGATATGTGTGATGAATACATACTTATTAGACTTGTTACTAGTAGAATTGAGTTCTATATGGAGAAAAAGGAGTTTTGGTCGATCAAAATTGCTTCTTATTATGGTTGTTCCGTATACGTCCGCCTGCTTTATTCTATGGGCCACAGAAGGATTACCAACGGAACGGGGGAAATAGAATCTAACATGTTTTGCTCGAATGAACGTTCCGAAGAAGCTTCAGTTATATTTAAAAGGGGGTTCCTGGGTCCCTTCCCTCATGCTGAGAAAGCATTAATTCCCTTCATTTCAAAATACTTCAATTGGCACGCGCAAGAAATAGGCCAATTCAGCAGCTTTTTGTTCAATTTCTCGTGGAGTCAAATTTTCGTCAGTACGGGTCAAGGGAATGGCGCCCTGGCCTCTGATTTCCATATAAAGGACACGTCGAGGATAAAGACCCTCTTTAACTTCCATTCTGATCGATTGAATCTCTCTCATAAGGAATCGAAGGAAGATGCGACGATTTATTCCAGGAAATCCCCAACGAAAAATACACACTATTCCTTCTTTTCTATCGAATCGATCATAACCGCTACCTACATTCCACGAAATTGTGCACCACAAATAGGAACTAATGAACAGACCTGCGATCCCATAGAAAGACATCACGATTCCTTGGGGAAAAAAAAGGATTTGCTGAGACGGGAATAAAGATATCAGATTCCTACCAAGATAACTGGAAGTTCCAACCAATAGGAATCCTAGTGAACCTAAAAAAAGGATACAGGCCCAGCAGAAATTACTTGTTTTTCGAGATCCCGTTATAAGTTCTATCCATATACGTTCTGATCGATAGTTCATACTAGATCCAGTTGCATCCTATTGGAATTGAGAGAAGAGAATAAGCCAAATGAATTTGATTTTACTTTTTTGATTTTGCTCCCGAAGTAACTCTCATCAACTAGCACTATTATGACGCGAACTATTAGGAGTAATTCATCAAATTGGTTAGATATAAAATAATAACATCCCCTTCGTATAATACCACCACTATGTATATCTACATAATATAGATACGTTAACTTTCTATTTCAGATATCCGCTCTGATCCATTTTAAAACAGCTATCCCCCCATATACATGCATTTATCCATATATAATGTATCCGCATGTATAATCACTTTTTTATTTGTGCCCGGAGGGAGCCACATGTCGTATCATATTCCACTAAATGGATATCCCTATTATGATCCAAGTCCAAGTGTTGAAATAAATTGATGAAATTTTGTCCTATCAGGTCTAAACAATCTTGTTTTTTTGAACATGAAGAGATAAAGAAGCCATTGCAATTGCTGGAAACACTAAGCCCACTAAAGGCACAAAAATAGAGGGTAAATTGAAATCTGTCATAGAATGGGTGCCTCGATTTAATATTTGTACCTGTTATAAAGATATTTTATCTTATGATAAGTATATCTATTATAAGTATTATTAAGTATATAATAAGTGCAAGGAATGTAGAGCTAAATAAGCGTATCTATTCACCTTTCTACAAGAAATAGATGGATGATAATCCGCTTTATTATTCTTGTTCTACCGCCCTTATTTTCTAATAAAGAGTTTCTTACGAGTTTCCTAAGGATTTGTTAGAATCCGATCCAACAGGAATTCATAGTCAAAAGTGTAGGTCCTCGGGAGATATAAAAATATGCAACACTTCCCTTATAGATTTGAATTATTCTATATATATTAATACGATATATATTAATATGAAAGAAGGGAACATGAAATTCTTTTGATTTTTTTTCCCAAGTCCATTCCGCGGAAGGAAGAATTCACTCTTTTCCTCCTGATAGGGGGTTCCTGATTACTAATCATGAATAGGGGTAGGATAAAAAATCTGCATCAAAAAAAGTCATTATCCGAAACTTCCTATAGAACTTATGTTACCAAAGAAAACTCCACTCTTCTTATTTTGACTTTGATTCCGATGAACTAAAGTTCGCTACAAATAACTGAGCCTAGCGCTCTACTTGAATTTTGATTCAAGGGAAAGAAACCGTGTAGCTGAAATAATTCACTCAGAACACCTTTTAAAGGATTACGTGGTACGATTGGATCAAATAAGCCCTTATGGAATAAATACTCAGCTGCTTGTGAACCGTCAGGTACTGTCTTATTCAATGTTTGTTCAATTACTCTTTTCCCCGCAAATGCAATGTAGGCATTGGGTTCAGCAATAATAATATCTCCCAACATACCAAAACTGGCCGTTACTCCGCCGGTTGTAGGAGATGTAAGGATTGATACATAGAATAACTTTTTATTGAATTGATAATCATATAAAGCGGAAGATATTTTAGCCATTTGCATCAAACTCAAACTTCCTTCTTGCATGCGTGCTCCTCCAGAAGCACACACCATAATAACAGGTAGAGATCTATTAGCAGCATATTCGATCAACCGGGTGATTTTCTCGCCTACTACGGATCCCATACTACCCCCCATGAACTGAAAATCCATAACCCCAATGGCTATGGGAATCCCATTTAGTTGACCTATGCCTGTTTGAACAGCCTCAGTTAAACCTGTCTTTCTTTGATACGAATTGATACGATCTCTATAAGGTTCCTCTTCCGAGTGAAATTCAATGGGGTCAATAGAGACCATGTCTTCGTCCATAGGATCCCAAGTGCCCGAATCAACCGAAAGTTCGATTCTATCTGAACTACCCATTTTCAAATGATATCCACATTGTTCACAAATATTCATTTTTGACCTAAAAAATTTCTTATAATTTAATCCATAACAATTTTCGCATTGAACCCATAAATGTCTGTATTTTTTATTTCCATCGAAATCATTAGATCTTCCTCTTATATTGAAATCACTGCCATTACCGCCAGTTCTTATACTAGAACTCCCCCTGTCACTATCACTTACACTTTCACCACTACAAATGTAACTATAAATATAACTGTAAATGTGATTGTCGCTACCACTCGAAATGTACTTATCAATACTGATTTCAGAACGAAGATAACTATCAATGCAACTATTAATGTGATTATTCCAACTATACGTAGTATCATACATATAATGATCATAGTAGCGATTGTCACTCTTAGACCCGCTATTCAGATAACTAGAAAAAGCAGTTTCTAGTTCACTCAGAAAAGAACTATCGTTGTCAATCTCAAAAACCCGATTTTCAATATCAAAATATACGGAATAACTGTTACCATTACTATCCCTAACTAAAAAAGTGTCATCAGAGATGAAACTCCAAATGTCCCTGACACCGAAAAAATGATCAACATTACTGCAACTATGACTTTCGCGCCAACCATGATTATGATTGTTTTTATTCGTATCATTTAGAATAGGATCTTCACTTCCACTGGTATTTCCAACAGGACGACCAAGACTGTCCATTGATTTACCTAGCCCACACCTGTGTTCTAACTCCTCGTTAGACAACATTGAATTGAACCACCATTTTCCCATAGATCCTTCCTGCCCCCTATTTGAAAATACAATAAATGAATAGTCATTCGACGAAAAATCATTTTACTATTTCATTTCCTATCGGAATACGCATATAGATCCAATCACTAGGATTATTAACTAATAACGAGTAACTATTGAACGAAAGAAATGATTTTGTGGGAGTCGGGAGTATCAATTCACTATATATGATGGAACTTTTTCTTCAATTATTATAAATAGAAGATAGGTTTCTCCCATGTTGTGTACAAACTCTCATCGAAAAGAGAAATATTTGTTCCCTCCTAGGAAGGATTCATTTTCGTATAATCTCGTAT